TTTTTTAATTAATCAAAAGATTTTGTGAACTTGTATAGTTCATATTCTTTGGCTCTACCTATTAATTAGAAAGTCATAGCCCTTTTCACACTAAGAGTTATCCATACAGTGACGGCATTTCATTCGAAAAGTTGGCTAGGTAGCTAACCCTATGAGTCCGTTCTTTCAAAAAGGAGCATGCTTCCTATAATGGAATGCTATTTCCTCTGCTTAATGGATACCTTTTTGCTACCAATAGAGAATTGTTTCTTATTTCAAATCGAAAATGATTGGATTTTTACCAATGGAAACCATAAATTTTCTAGAATAAATAGGTATATAATATACCTTTATGTTACTATCCGATTCATCAGCACGGGTCGTTGATACTGGAGAAATTCTCTTATCTGTTCGAATTCATGATCTGAACGAGTCGCACATACACCCTAGTACATGTTCCTCGACGCTGAGGACATCCTTTAAGAGCGGGAGATTTCTTAACATTTTTTTTTGGCTGTCTTATGTTTCTAAGAAGTTGTGTAATAGTTGGCATATTGTGTATATATATATAGCAAATTTTTTGGTTTAGATTGATCTTAACCAGATGTTCTTTTTCAAAATTCTCCTTCTTTGAATATTGAGTATTCAATATTCAAAAAAGGAGAATTCGAGTTTGAAATATTACTCAGATCACTAAGGATTTTCTTTTTTGTATTTTGCTACACGATCGACAATACCATAATCTTGAGCTTCTGTTGCTGACATAAAAGAATCCCTTTCGAGATCCTTCTGTATAACATCCACGGGTTTCCCTGTATTTTGGGCATAAATATCTGCAATTGTGTTACGAAGTTCAAGCATATTTTTTCCTTCCATCAGTAATTCATCTATATTTTGCCTGATCGAGTCACTACTAGGTTGGTGAATCGAAACCCTAGCGTGAGGGAGTGCTACGCGTTTAGTAATGGTTCCTCCGACCAGAATTAAAGATGCCCCTGATCCAACTAATCCCATAGCCATTGTACACACATCAGGTAACATAACCTTGATACTATCATAAATGGCTAGTGATGCCTCTACTTCTCCACCCCGAGAGTTCATATATATATATATATCCTCAGGTTCCGAAGTCATCAGTAACAAGAGAGCAATAAATCGAGTAACGAAAGGCATTCTGATTTCTTTGCATAGAAAAAGCACTCTTTCTTTAAAGAGTCTTTCGTATAGGTCCATCCAAATCCATCTGTCAGTTGAACGACGACGATATCTTACTTTAGGTATTCCGAAGGGCATATATTTTCTCTCCTGTTTTGTATGTTTTGTATATTGAATTTATTGGGAAAAAATAAGACTCATTTATTATTATTGATTATTTTATTGGGATGAAAAATGACTAATTAGGTCTCAGAAAGAGACTAATTTGCCTAATCTTGGTTAGGCGTTGTGTCTTTGTTATTCCTTTGATCTGTTGATTGAGGGGAATCGCCGCTTATTGGATTTTTGGTTTCTTTATTCAACAATGATTCAGTAGAGCTGGTATTCTCCATCGCTTGATTTTTTCTAATCGAGTCTCTTTTGAAACTCGAAAATCCATTTTTTTGGATTTGGATGGAGTAGGAAATTTATAAAAAATCTTTCCTTTTTTTGAATAAGATTCATCTATCTGGATTTTCACTTTATCTCCTAGTAATACAGGTATACGATTATTAAAAGAGAGATAGCCCAGAACGATTTCATCCGTATTATCCAAAAGTGCGTGGAACGGTTTATCGTCCACAATGCCAATTATGGTGGCATTTTGTGCACTTTTGTTCATAAATTTCTTGTATTATATATTCTCTTTTTTCTTTGTTTCTTCTATCATTGCTATAAATCGCGAAAATATTCGCTTACGTCTCAAAAAAGAAAATAAAAATACAACTCATTTAAAAATAGAAAATAAAAATAGAAAAATTGAATATTTATATTATTCAATATAATATATCATCCTTCTATATAATAAAATCATACCTTATTAATATAAAGCCTTATCTAAGTATAGTATAATCATACCTTATTAACCCTTTTCTACTACATTAAATGGTATATCTTTTTTGATTTTTTTATTTCGAGATTTCGTTCTTTCCTTGCTTTCATTAACCCAAACTTCTTTCTTTAAAAAATTCTGCCCTTCTTAATATATCATGAACAGTCTCTGTAGGTTGAGCACCTTTTTTAAGAAAAAAAAGAATAGCAGAAAAATTTAAAAAACTTTTTTTATTTATTGGATCATAAAAACCTACTTTTCCAAGATCTCTTCCTTCTCTTCGGGACCGAGCATCAATTGCAACGATTCGATAGATGGCTCATTGGGATAGATATAGATAAAAAAAAGTCTCCCTAGAAACGTATATGAGATTTTCACCTCATACGGCTCAAGAAAAATGATTCAAATTTATGTATAGAATGGAAAATGGGCTCAAAAAATCATGAATTAGACTATGATTCAAATAGAATTCCTTTTTCCTTTTTGTTATAGAAGAAAATATCATTTTGATTCATGACTCAAGTTAAATAGTTCAAAGGAAAATCTTTATGAAGAAATTTCTTGAGCTGTCTATAAACTCTTTTGTTTGTCTTATCTCTAAGAAAGATATTTCGATTCGTTAAAATGATCCAATTCCATTATTGAGATAATTTCAACAAAGTATTTTCTTGTTCCGGAATCCTTTCTATTTTCTTTTTAGAATCTTTAGGTTTATACATTACTTTGGAGATCTTTATTCTTGTCAAAGGGAAAGCAACACCCCTTCTTTCTGATTTTAAAAATCAATAAAATACGAAGGATTTATTTCCGTTCCACCTTATAATCAAAAGAGTTTTAGCAGTTTCCAACTCACTTTTTCTCTTTTTTTTTCTTGTTTGAATTGGATTTTTTTTTAATCTCGATGCTAAGAATATAGTTACAAAGTTTATTTCAATTAATTAGAATTAAATAAGTTAATTCTCACTAACCCTGGATTCTTTCCCCTGTTTGATAGAACAAATAAAAAAATCAAACTTCGAGCTCCATCATGTACTGTTTACGAACAACCTAGGTTTTTGAACAGAACAAATTATGTCGAGCCAAAAGCATTTTCATTACTATAGAAAGAGAAAGAAAATGGTGGATGTAAAAATCCACAGAAAATTATGTCCTTCAAGTCGCACGTTGCTTTTTCCCACATCGTCTCAAACGAAGTTTTATCATAAAAATCTTATTTATTTTCAAAAAGTATGGAATTGATTCCCTATGGAATCATGAATAGTCCTTGGTTCAACCGATGATAGTTCCATATCCATCGATAGCGATGGATATGGAAAGATATGGAAAAGAAAATAGTGAAATTCCAAATCTTTTGTTTTTTCAGAAAAATAAACCCAATCTGTCTAATTTTGGTTTGGTTAGGCCTTGTGTCTTTGCTATTCCTTTGATCTGTTGATTGAGGGGAATCGCTACTTATTTGATTTTTGGTTTCTGTCTTCAACAATGATTTGGTATTCTCCATTTTCTGATTTTTTCTAATTGAGTCTTTTTTGAAACTCGAAAATTAGATGGAGTAGGAAACCTATTCTGAGGATATCATTTCTTTAAGCGCGAGAGATTTTAAAACAAGATCTGTAGATTTAGTAACATTTGGCTGTCTTATGTTACTAAATAGTTTTTGAAGAAGTTGTGTAATAGTTGGTGCCATAGTTATATCCTCCTATCTATTTGAATATTGAATTTATTAGGAAAAAAGTAAGAAATATTGATTTTGATTGATTATTTTATTGGTTTATTGATTATTTTATTGGGATGAAAAATGACTAATTAGGTCTCAGAAAGAGACTAATCTGCCTAATCTTGGTTAGGCGTTGTGTCTTTCTTATTCCTTTGATCTGTTGATTGAGGGGAATTGCTGCTTATTAGATTTTTGGTTTCTGTCTTCAACAATGATTTGGTATTCTCCATTGCTTGATTTTTTCTAATCGAGTCTTTTTTGAAACTCGAAAATTGGATGGAGTAGGAAATCTATGACGCTGAGGACATCCTTTAAGAGCGGGAGATTTCTTAACATTTTTTTTTGGCTGTCTTATGTTTCTAAAAAGTTGTATAATAGTTGGCATATTGTGTATATATCTATACAAAAGCAAATTTTTTGGTTTAGATCGATCTTAACCAGATGTTCTTTTTCAAGATTTTCCTTGAATATTGAATACTCAATATTCAAAAAAGGAAAATTCGAGTTTGAAATAGATTTACACAAAATCACTCAGATCACTCAAGATTTTATTTGATTTTCTTTTTTGAACTTTGCTACGCGATCGACAATACCATAATCTTGAGCTTCTTTTTTCAATTAATCAAAAGATTTTTTTTTAACTAAACACGTCTTCTTTTAGGAGGCCGGCATCCATTATGGGGCAGAGGTGTTACATCACGTATGAAACTTAATTTTACACCACTATGAGCAACGCTTTTTAATGCTGCAGCTCTTCCAGGACCGGCACCCTTTATCTTAATTGCTGCTCTTTTCATACCCTGTTTCACTAACATATAAATGGCATTTCTTGTTGCGGTTTGGGCAGCATAAGGTGTTGGTTTTTTTGGACCTTTGAATCGAGAAGTACCAGCGGAATCCCAAGAAACTACCTGACCCTCAAAATCTGTAACAGTTATAATGGTATTGTTAGAACTTGCTTGAATATGAATAAGTCCTTTTTGTATTTTACGTCGTATAGTTCTAAGTAAACGAAAACGTTTAGAAAATAAACGCCGATTCATGCGTGGAGCAGTAATTCTTCGTTTAGGTTTTTTCATATTTTATTATCTTTACATAAATATAAGTTAAAAATTCAAAGTAAGAAAAGATACGGAGATATCCATTTCATATTAAAAAAGATCCTTTCTTTTTTTTTGAATCTCAACCCAACTTCATTCAAATTCTAAAAAAACTAGCAAGTGACATAGTTAGCATAGCAATTATAACAAAAAATCAAAAAAGAAATGAAAAAAAAAGAAAGCGATTGATTTTTTTAGCACAGTATCAATAAAAAAAGAAATAAGAATTTGAAAAAGTTCTTTACTAGAATTGAAAAGTTTTTATTAACAAAAAATTTGAGAATTTCTTGAGAATTTTCCTCTTGAATTCTAGATATTGTTCTTCTACGATGCTCCTAATATTGCTTTTGATTTATAATCCATTCGTCTACAAGTATACTGATTTTCTTATCAGTGTAAACTCTTTTAATTCTTATTTATATCGTGATTGTCACATATTTTATAGTAATTCCGATAAATCTAGTCAAAAAGATTGAATCGGCATAAAATATCCAAATTACTTGAATAGAAAAGAATATTCTTTTCTATTCAAGTAATTTGCTTATCTAGTTTATCAATTTTTTTCTATTCAAAATATTAAAAAAACTCTCTGGTTCTTTCCCATCTATATCCATTCAAATTGGATAGAAAAATTTGGATCAGATTTTGTTTTTGTTTTGATTCAAAGGAAAGAAACCGTGGAACGTCAATAATTCACTAAGAACACCTTTTAAAAGATTACGCGGTACAATTGAATCCAATGAGCCTTTTTCAAATAAGTATTCAGCTTCCTGTACACCTTCGGGTACTTCGATCTTCATTACTTCTTCAATCACTCTTTTACCTGCAAATGCAATGTATGCATCTGGTTCACCAATAATTATATCGCCAAGCATTCCAAAACTGGCTGTGACACCACCTGTTGTAGGCGATGTCAGAAGTGACACTAAAAATAAGTTTTCATGTAATTGAAAATTCAATAAAGTCGAAGATATTTTAGCCATCTGCATTAAGCTGAAACTTCCTTCTTGCATACGAGCTCCTCCAGAAGCACAAGAAATGATGAGAGGTAAGGATTTTCTAGTAGCATATTGAATTAGACGGGTTATTTTTTCACCCACTACCGATCCCATACTTCCTCCGATAAACTGAAAATCCATAACCGCAAGTGCTACAGGGATACCGTCGAGTTGACCTATTCCTGTTTGAACAGCGTCAGTCAAACCTGTTTCTCTTTGATAAGAATCGACCTTATCCATGTAAGGTATATCTTTTTCAGATTGTTCAGATTCTTGTGATTCTTCAGATTCTGTTGATTCTTTAGATTCTTGTGATTCTTCAGATTTTGTTGATTCTTTTGATTCTTGTAATTCTTCAGATTCTGTTGATTCTTCAGATTCTTTTGATTCTTCAGATTCTTCAGATTCTGTTGATTTTTCCGATTCTTGTAATTCTTCAGATTCTGTTGATTCTTCTGATTCTTTTGATTCTTCTGATTCTTGTGATTCTTCAAATTCTGTTGATTCTTCCGATTCTTGTAATTCTTCAGATTCTGTTGATTCTTCAGATTCTTCTGATTCTTGTGATTCTCCTGATTCTTCAGATTCTTCAGATTTTGTTGATTTTGCTGAATTTTGATTAGCATCTTCATCATAAGCAGAAGCAAGGTTTTTTTCTTTTTCTTCTATTTCTGCTTTTGTTTCTATTTCTTCTAAAAGAAATAGTTGCACTAATTCCTTTCGAGTATATTTCTTTACAATAGATTCCTCTGCAGTGGATTCATCTGTATCTGTAGAAATTTGCTCTGCAGAAACTTGTTCTGCAGTGGATTCTTCTGCAGAAGTTTCCTCTACAGAAACTTGTTCTGCAGTGGATTCTTCTGCAGAAGTTTCCTCTACAGAAACTTGTTCTGCAGTGGATTCTTCTGCAGAAGTTTCCTCTACAGAAACTTGTTCTGCAGTGGATTCTTCTGCAGAAGTTTCCTCTACAGTGGATTCCTCTTCATATTTTTCTAGTTCCTCTTCATATTTTTCTAGTTCTTCTTCATGTTTTTCTAGTTCTTCTTTATCCAACTCTGGAATATTGAAATATTCCTTTAGTTCTTCTTCATATTTATCTAGTTCTTCTTCATCGAAATCTGGAATATCGAAATCTGAATTTAGTTCAAATCCAAATTCATCGATCAGATAATCTGGATTATCGAAATCTGTAATCTCATAAGAAAAAGAAAAATATTTTGTTAAAGCTGTATTCAATTTATTTAGTTTCTCTACATTCACTTTATCTAGTTTCTCTTCATTCCATTTCTTTAGTTCCTACATATGTTTTTCTAGTTCCTCTTCATATTTTTCGAGTTCTTCTTGATTGAAGTCAGGGATCCTCGTATCAAAATATCGTTAAGATATTTTGATTTGATCTCGTACCTCTTGATCTTGTTCTAGTTCAAGAAGTCTTTGAATTGTAAAAAAAAAAATATTTTTTACAATCTTGCATAATATGAATCAAGCGTTCCAAAATCCCGTTTCATTTCCATTAAACGTTTTTTTGTTTACAAAAAGATAATTTTGAAACAAATTATCATGAAATTACTTAAATATATTTTTCATATTTATCTAGTTTCTTTTTTTATTTTTTGAGTTTTTTTTTTCTAAAACTCTGAAATATTCAAAGAGTTTATCAGTTCTTCTGCATTGAAATCGGGAGGATACAAATCTGTAATTTTCTCATATTCGACAACAATTTGTTTTTTTTTAGCCTAGACAGATGAAGATTTGAATGAAGAGATAATAAAAAAAGCTCTTAATAAATATAAAAAATAAAGAATCTGTTTGTTTTTTTTTAGCCTAGACAAATGTTTAGAATCTTTAATCCTGTTTATATTTTTTCAGAGCTTTTTCTATTATTTCTTCAATAGAATCTTAATCGAAACCTGGAAATATGAATCTATATAAATAGATTCTCAATTTCTTTAGTTCCTCTTCATTCTCTATTTCTGCTTCTAAACATTTGTCTAGGCTAAAAAAAAACAAATTGTTGTCGAATCTTTCATTATATTTATGCTCCAAATCTGTTTTGATTTTTTTGAAAGCCCTTTTTATTGCTTTTATTGTCGATTCGAAATTGGATGAATCGAGTTTTTCTTCTGGAATCAGAAAATATTGATCAAAATATTTTTTGAATTTTTCCAGTTTTTCTTCATCCCAATTTTCTAGTTCTTTTGAATATGCATATTTTTTGTTATTTCTTAAATAGATTTCTTCATATTTCTCTAGGTCCTCTTCTAGTTCTTTTTTATCAAAATCGGAATCTGGTAATAAGTACCAGATCCATTTTTTTAATTTTAAGAGATTCTCTTTATTCTTTATTTCTGTTTCTAAAAAGTTGTCCAGTATCACAAAAAAGAGATATTTCTCGAATCTTTCATTATAAGAATTTTCTAGATATTTTTTGATTCTTATTAAATTTCTTGTGACTCTAGAAATAAGAAATGGAAAATCGAACGAATCCACTTCTTCTTTTTTATCGAAATCTAAATCTAAGAAGATATATCTGTGTATAAATATCAATTTATCTAGTATATCTTGATAAATTCTAAGGGGTTTCTGGGTTTTCATGTAAAATAGTTTCTTTTCATGGCTTAGTTCGTTATGCCATTTTTCTAGTTGCTCTAGATATTTTTCTACTTTTTTTTCATAAAAATCTTCCTTCAGTTTTAGTTTGCTTATTTCGTTATTCAATTTTTCCATTTCTTCTTCATCGAAATATAGTTCTTCCTCATCGAAATCTGGAGTATCGAAATCTATAATCTTATAAGAAAAATAAAAATATTTTTTTAACAATTTTTCTAATTCTTTGATTTTTTATGAGAATTTCATTTTATAAATAGAAATTAAAACTGAATTAAAGGATAAAAAAAATAAGATCGACTTAGGAACATATTTTTTTATATTTATAAAAAAATACAAATTTTCTTTAAAAAAAAGCTCAATAATTTTTTTTGGATCAATTCTAAAATGAGAATAAAGCAATAAAATGCAATATAGATGAATTATACAAATTTTTGTCAATAATTATGTTAAATATGTTAAATTAACACCACGATATTAAATTTAAATATTAATAAAAGTTAAACAAACTTAACTTAACTAAAAATATTTTTAGTATATAAATAATACATCAGATCAAAAAAAGAGAAAAAAATTCCTATTTCTATAGTATTTTTTTTTGCATGATAAAGATTGATTGTTATTCTATGTCCAATAGAATGATCTAAGTATCGAGGTCAGAATAAATACTCAAATTAATACCTATATACCTATATACTAAATATTCTTTTATTAATTGAAAGAGTTCCATATGTTCTCCTTCCTGTACATTCCATTTCTCTAGTTCCTACATATATTTTTACAGTTCTTCTTCATCGAAATCTGGAATCTCTTCATCTTGAACTAGTTTCATTGAATCTCTTTTTATCAGCATTTTATTCTCTTTTCATTAGATCTTTCATAAGTAAATCTTGTAAATATGAGAAGATTTCCATAAATTTAGAAAAATCCCTTGGATGTACTTTGGGTACGGCTTTATTAAAATCATCATCATGAGTAAAAGTTATGATTGGAAATTCATAATTATAACATACGCTTATGGGTTTTTTAAACTCATAGTAATAAGAATTTATTAAATCATAAAAAAAATCCAAAGTAAAAATACTATCTTTATCATTAAAAAAACCATCTTGATAATATTCTAAAATGAGAAGAGGGTTAGCCAACTCTTGATAGAGTTCATAATAAATTTTATTAAAATATTCATGATTAATAAACCAAACAAAATTATTGTATATAAAAGAATCAGGCAGCAAATATAAATCATAATATATTTTAAAATTATTATGAAAAGAGGACAAAAAACTTTCATAAAAATTAGAGTAAAAATAATAATAAAGATTACTATAATAGTAGTCATTTTGAAAATTGATTTCAAAAAAGCTATCAAAAACACGATCAATAGGAGAAACATCACGAGAATACTTAATAAGGCAATCCCAACGAGAATTTATTATTCCCATTCTACATATTTGATCCTTTATTTGACAAAAGTTAAAATAGTCAAATTCGTTATCCTGTAAAAATTTTGACTTTTTTAAGAAAAACAAATATTTTTTACTATTCTTAACTTTTTCAAAATATTTAACATTGTCTTTTATGCGGATGTTTTTTCTAAGAATCTCATAGGGATTCGTAGAAACCATATTCTCATCCGTAGAATCCCAAGTACCCGAATCAATCAAAGATTCGATTCGATCTAAACTCTCCATTGGTAAATGAAATGCACAATGTTTACAAATATATTTGTCTTTTTGCGCATATTGTTTGTAAATGGATGTTTCACAATTGTCACAAACAGTCCATAAATGAGCGTATGGCGCAAATACATCCTCTGGGTTTTGGTTATTTTGGTATTTAGTTAAAGATAAATTTTCCTGTGAACTTGCATTATTGTTATTCGACAAATTTGCTGAATTTATATTATCACAAGCACTCTTAGCAATAGAAAAATTCTTTTTTATTTTTTTTATGAAATAATTGTATAGTTCGTCTTTTTTGTGGATTTTAAATCTTAAAACTAGAAATGCTTTAATTAAAATAGGATGTCCTATCATCAATTTGACAATTTTGGGATGAACGAGAACGAAAGAATCAAGTATTTGATTGACATTATGTGGATTACAACTTTCATATTCTTTAATATCTTTGAATTTTAAATATTGAGAAATTTGAGGTGGAATTTGATTTAGATTATATCTATCTAAATCACTGTATGAACATGAAAGAAAAAAACGAATCAAAGAATCATAATTGTATTTATGAAGATATGTACGTACTATTACAGAATAAAAAAACTTATGTTTTTTCAAGATTCTCCAGATAATTTGCTTTTTTTTTGGTATTTTAAATTTAAAAAACATATCAATTTTTTTTAATTCAAAAAAGCTTTTAATATAATGTTTATCCAATTGATATTCTTTAAATTCTTGCATAAGATTTCCTTAAGATTGACTCAAATTAATCCCTATATACCTATATAATAATAATATCTGAATTTTGAATTTTTTGATAAAAAGGGTGAAAACGGACGGGATATAATCCCATCTATGGGATCTAAGAAAATAGAAAGAAAATATTTTGCAAAGATTTCCATTTGCATCCTAATAATATTCAATTTACATTCATAATGATCTACATCCATAATATAGTTACTTAAGTAGGCGAGAATCCTTTTAATAGAGACTGTTCAGTACAGATAGACCGACCTTTCGAATTCTATCTTTCATCAACTCAAGAAGAAAGAAGACTTCTTATTTTCTATTTCTATCCCGAGACCCTCAGTACTACTTTATTTAGCATGAGATTCAAAGGATAATTGAAGTGAAAAAAAAGAAAAAACCACGATACAAGTTTCTGGTATCCCGAATCTATTTTACAATTCAGAATTATCTTCTCATTTTTTCCCCTTTTGTCAAGATACTTGAGAAAAATATACCAAATCTACCAGGTTAAAGAATATTTTGGAATGAGTTAAATATCTTAAGTATCAGCATCCCTTTATTTTTAGTCTGATGATCTAGATCTAAGAAAAAGAACTATCCTGCTCCTACCTAACAAGTGCTATCTACTATAGCAAGTTAAAAGTAGTAGTACAAAAACTTCTTCTATAAGATAGAAGATCAATTTACATAGTAAAAATCCACCTTATAATGCAAATTCAAAAAATAATTGACCAATAAAGTGACATCCACTGCAGGGTAAACCATCATCTCTCAGGCTCCTCCGGCCGATTGTACCCTAATCCTACAGAAATACATTTAGAAAAAAGAAATAGACTTAGAAAAAACTACTCCCCGAAATAATACTAGTCCTTTTCCCCGCGTTTTCAGATGATAGAAAAGGGTTTTTGAAGATGAAAGTCATCGGTTCAAATCCAAGGAAGTTCTTTGTTAAACTCCAATTTTATGTTTTGTTTTTCAAAAGAACTCTCTTTTTTTTAAGAAAAAATGAGCCGTCATTAACTAGTCATAATATCCAAACACATAACATAGTATTCAAAAAAAAATAACACATATAAATAAAAATGGAGAGAATATAGGATAGAATCAAAAATTTGATTGATCATTTTACACAATATAATTAAGATGTAAGATATTGTATGAAAGTAGAAATCCTTGTATTCTCATTTGAAAATGAGAGTGGAGAAAAGGATTTGGGAAAAACCTAAAGAAGGATTTCTCAATCTGTTTTTCTCATTTTTTCCTTACCTTATAATTATAATATAAAAACAATTAATAAAATTATCTAATCTACAAGAACGAAATCTTTTTATGCTTAATATCTTTAGTTTAATCTGTATCTGTCTTAATTCTGTCCTTTATCCGAGTAGTTCTTTCTTCGCCAAATTGCCTGAAGCTTATGCGATTTTCAATCCAATTGTAGATGTTATGCCTGTTATACCTGTATTCTTTTTTCTCCTGGCTTTTGTTTGGCAAGCTGCTGTAAGCTTTCGATGAAATATGAAATCCTTTAATAAATTAATTCAAAAATGGATATTAAAAAACGCCTTATATTTTAGTTATTTCCAAAATCGAAATGAATATGCAATTAATCATTACAGCAATAAATTGGGATCAGCTTTTTTATCTGTCTATTCTGATCTTCCAATGAGTGCAAACCTTTTTTTTCGAAAATAGTTAATTCTTAAATTTAGATAAAAAATTTGAAAAAAAAAAGATTCTTTCTCATATTTAAATTTTTAAATAAATAAGAAAACAAGGGTTTTTTTATCGTAAGAAAAGATAATTTATTCCCTTAAAAACAAAAAAAAGATCTTGGAGATTTTATAATGCTTACTCTCAAACTTTTTGTTTACACAGTAGTTATATTCTTTGTTTCCCTTTTTATTTTTGGATTTTTATCTAATGATCCAGGGCGTAATCCTGGGCGTGAGGAATAAATTCTTAGTTTTTCTGTTTTTCTTCATTTTTTTTAATGAATTTTTCAATAATTTTTTTATGATACAATCATATGAATCAAAATTCCTCTGAATCCAAAAATAACAAATCATAATAGAGAGCGGAAAGAGAGGGATTCGAACCCTCGGTACAAATAACTCGTACAACGGATTAGCAATCCGCCGCTTTAGTCCACTCAGCCATCTCCCCAAATTCATTAAAAATCAATGACTTTTATCTGCGCTGTGATGCGATATATTAAATATCGATTTAGACAAATTCTTGTTTTTTTATTCTATTTGATTAGAAAGAAAAAGTAAAACTTTATTAGGATTAGGTAATCTACTTTACCTATATTATATTCTTCAATATATATTATTCAAATTCATATATACTAATAAATATTCTATTCTTCAATATATATTATTCAAATTCATATATACTAAAAAAAAAATGATTTGGAATTATTCACTTTCTTTCAATGAATTAATACACAAGATATCAAAGTATAAAAGCAAGATATGAGAGTATAAAAGATAGAAAGAACAATATCGAAATATTTCGAATTTGATTATCAAAATTGTATAATCAAATTCGAAATATTTCGATAATGACTTAAAAAAAAATTGTCTTCAATTTACTTATTTTTTATTTACTTAATTTTATTTCTTGTTAGTTAATTTTATTTTTTACAGAAGATTTATGACTCCAGCTTGATCTGGTTAAATACTAACCAAGCCTTTCCTTCTCTACTCTTAGTTCAAGGAATCCCTCATGAATCATAAGGATCCAACGTAAAAAAAAAAACAAATAAATATATTTTATTATTTTATATTTCATAAAATAAATATTTTTAATTTAAACAGCAACAACAAGAAAAATTCTAATTTTCATATTTATGTTCTCTTCTCATACCTAGAAGTATGATTATTACTAAATAGGATTCTTTTTGTATTTTATATCCTCTTTTTCTTTTTTCAAATCAAAGATGACTCTTGATTAATTAGTCAGAAATCAAAACATGTGATTTTTATATATGAAATATATATTTCTCTATTTTTTTTTTTATTTTGAAAATATTTCGATCGAATAGAATTCTATCGAATTAGAATTCATTTTTTTATTCTATAAATCTTCTTACTTTATTTAATTTAAATTTAATAGAATTTTTTCCAATTGAGAGGAATTACTTTATATTATCAGATAAGATCTATCTATCTATTAATTAGATAAATTAAGATCTATCTAATAAAATGTGTAGGATTAGCAACATTAACAAAATAATAAACATTATAATCGACCTTTAATAAATCCTCCATATATATATATGGAATAAAAACCTATTATTTAGTAATGATAATGATTTCTTATCAAACAAGAAATGTAACTAACAAACAATCTAACCAAAGATTTTTAAGTTATTTAAACTTATGTTTTTAATTGAATAATTTTTATGAAAAAAGTGGAACTTTATTGATTTTTTTGTATTTAATTGATTCTCTACGTGGAAACAAAATACATAGCAAAATCATAATTCTCACAATTCGCTATCTTTATCCTATCTCATATTTATTCGACAAATGGTGTATTTATATACCATAATGAATATATAGCGGGTATAGTTTAGTGGTAAAAGTGTGATTCGTTCTATTGAAAATCCTACTATAGTTAAGGGATCCTTCAGTTTTTTTCTAAGATCAAAAAATATTTTTCTATTTATAAAATAAGGTTTCATCCTTATCCTCTCAATAGGATATTGAGTTTGAGGAAACATATACATTATCACGATTCTTATTCAAAAACTATTTGATCTTATTCAAAAACTATTTGAATTGAAATTGGATAATCAAGAGATTATAGTCGTGAAGCATAATTTTGAATTGGATTGAACTATATACAGTTTAAAAAAAGTATAAGTAAAGGATCTATGGATAAAGAAAGATGCAAAAGTTGATTTCCAATCGTAACTAGATCTTCCATTTTTTTATTAGAAAAAAAAATTTTGAAGCCAAATAGCTCAAAAATGATGGTTCTAATTTGCTAGAACCATGAACATATTCTATATTCAGCTCGGTAGAAACTCAATTCTTTTCCTGAAGATCATACAAATAAAAATAGAGAACGAAGTAACTAGACTAGAGAAATTTTATAGAAATTCTCTCTCTTCTTCAGAAGGATCATCTAAAAAGCATAT